CCCATTCGGAAGGATTTCATCTCATAATTATCCACGACTGTTTATGTCTCTAGCACGACCACTTGATGAAATTGGAGGGAAGTGGAATAAATGGCCGATACTACTGGAAGGATTCCTCTTTGGATAATAGGTACTGTAACTGGCATTCTTGTGATTGGTTTAATAGGTATTTTCTTTTATGGTTCATATTCCGGATTAGGTTCATCCCTGTAGTAATCGGATGAATGGAGTTGTAGACATGAAAGCGTAGGAACTCAACGGGATTCCCTTCTTTAGTTTGTCTGATTCGAGGGGAAGGGGCCCGCTGGGTTCTTAAGAAGCAGAGTCTTTTTTTCGTCTAATTAACAAGGTGGATTTCTTTTTCTGCTGGTTCAAAAAACTCCATTATTTTTTTTCTGATGATGCTTTTGAAAAAGGAACTTCATTGATTGATTCAGAACACCTCTTCCTTGATCTTGATAGTATCTACGGGTACTTAGAACAAAAGGAGAATCGCTCAATTTAAGGGGAATCGCTGAATTCCCTGGATTATATATATTTCTGTAAATTAGATATCGTACAAATACTTTCTATACTCCTACCCTATAATTATTTTTTATTTGAGTATCTCAGAAAAATGGAAAGTTCATTGAATAAGTTTTATTTTTTTTGTCCACCACTTTACTTTTACTTTAATTTTATATTTTTTTCGATTTTATTGTACGTAATAAAAAAAAAAGTTCTGATACATCTGGAAACCCGAAATCAAGACTAGGCATTTTTGACGATTTGACGAACAGGATCAAAAATCATTGCTCTTTCAACACAAGAAAGGGAATTTTTTATCTACACCCCTTTCTTGTGTTGAAGACTAGGAAGACAAATAATGCCCCCTAGAATTATTTGTTTCACGCATTTTTAGTTCGTTATATTACCCGCTTACTTATGCTAATATCTATCCCAATTTTATTCTATTTCAAATAGAATAAAATGGATCCATTTTATATCTGGCAACAGGAACATAGTCCTATCAATTCAATTTGGCTAAAAAAAACAAAGAAGGGGGTGGTAAAATCATAAAGTCAAATAAAAGAATCTTCTTCAAACAAAAATATACCTATTATGACTAGGAATGCGGTACAAGGGATAAAAAGAGGAGGTAAATAAAAGGTTTTTCAGAATTGATTTTTTCATAATTGACAACAAAAATTTTGTTCTTTTTACGAACCTGATGTCGAAAAATCCGCGAGTCTAGAAATTCATTTCGGCCAATTGAACCTTCTCGAACTGTTTCTTTTTAAGAACCAAAAAGATTTGTGCCAAAATCACAGATGCCAAGAAGACCAAAAGACCTTGGACACGTAATGGATCTTGAAGTACTATTTCTGCATCTCCTTGACCAAATCCACCCACATTAGGATTACTCGTTAATGGTTGATCCAATTTGATGGATTCACCCTCTGAAACAAGAACTTCTGGTCCCGGAGGAATAATATCAACCACTTGACGTCCATCCGATGGATCCGTTATGGTTATTTCATATCCCCCCTTTTCTTTTCGTATGATTTTACTTACTATGCCCGCTCCTGTAGCATTATAAACTGTATTGTTACTCTTGCTTCCGTCGGGATAAATCTGACCCCTTCCCCTATTCCCCCCTACGTATATAGGATATTTTAAGAAGTGAACATCTTTCTTAGTAGCGGGGTCGGGGGAAAGAATAGGAAAGGTGATTTCACTATATTTCTGACCGGGGACGGGTCCTATCACAAGAATATTTTTTTTATTAGGGCGATAGCTCTGAAAAGACAAATTGCCTATCTTTTCTTTCATCTCGGGAGAAATACGATCGGAAGGAGCTAATTCAAACCCCTCCGGTAAAATAAGAACAGCCCCCACATTCAAACCCCCTTTCTTACCATTAGCAAGAACTTGTTTCACTTGCTTATCATAAGGAATTCGAACAACTGCTTCAAATACAGTATCGGGGAGTACCGCTTGTGGAACCTCAATATCCACGGGCTTATTAGCTAAATGGCAATTGGCACATACAATACGCCCAGTCGCTTCTCGTGGATTTTCATAACCCTGCTGTGCAAAAATGGGATATGCACTTGAAATGGATGTCCGAGTTATGATATATATCATGAGCGATACGGAAATAGATCGAGTAATATGTTCCTTTATCCAAGAAAAAGTAGTTCTAGTTTGCATGGTCTAATCATTGATCCGAAAATTTATACAATAAATTGGGTAGGTCGCTAGTGTAGTTCCCTGTCCACGATTCTGCTATTTATTGGAATCATTTTACTAGAATACTATAGTATAGTATGAAAATCCGACCGATAGAAAGTTTTTAATACTTATGTAGAACTACAAAGTAAGAAACATTTTAATTGGATTAATATCGGTGGATCATATCAATCATTCATTGAATGATAAATAACTACAAGTGACGGAGATACACGATTTAAATAACGAAAAATCCAATATTTAAAAATAGTATCGAGAATAACTGGAAAAGTGGAAACAAGACCAGATATAATTTGATCATTATGACCAAAGCCAAAATCTTTGTAGACAGAACCAATCATTAGTTCCCAACCGTGGGGTGAATGAAATCCGATACATAAATCAGTTAATAAAAGAATCAAAAAAGCTTTTATTGTATCACTTAAGTTATATAGGAATTCCTGAGCCCAAGAGTTAAGACTAACAAGTTCTTCATTACCTAAAATAGAAAAACCGCTTAGAATAACAAAACAGATTATATTTGTCGAGAAGTGCAAAATCGTATGGATACGATCCTCGTCGTGTATCTTGATTAATTGGATCGTTTCTTTGTGGATTTCTATAGGAAACTTTTGTAGATGTGTCTCCGAGCATTCTTTGATCATTTCTTCCAAGAAGAGGATTTCCTCTAATTCTATGAACTTTTCTAGAAGACTTTTTTCTTGAATATCATTCAAAAAAATTTCGGATTGACCAGTATTCGACCAATTAGTAACCCAAGATTCCATACTTTTAGTAAATGAGAGAGAAATCCACCAGGGCAGAAATACTATAGATGCAAGATACAAAAGAGGAGTTAATGCTTTTTTTTTGCCATTTTTCACCTGTTCATTTTTAATTAACCCATTTCATTTGTCGACTCTATGTGATCAAATATTTATTTCAAACATGAGTTCTAGACAAGGTATCAAACCTTTGAATTTATTTTATTTGTGATTTTGTTTTAATCTAGAAAGAATACAGAAATAGACTAAGACTCCACCTCGAGTTCGACTGAAGAAATAATAAAAAATCGTGTTTCCAGATATCTCAATTCATCAAATTCCAAACAAGTGTCTCCTTTCGATGAATGACCAAAAAAAGTCCTTTCAGGAATGAATATTGTTGAGATTTTGAGACGAAAGAACTCTTTTTCTATCAAAATTTCCAATACAATATTTCAAAAAAATTCCAACGATTCCCCATATTCAAGAATAGAATAATTGAGAGAAAGATATTGTGATGATCAAAAAAATGAGCGGCAAAACAAGACAGAAATGGGCCGGTTATCATTATTAAGAAAACCCACTATGGGTTAGTAAAGAACACAAACGAAAGGATAAAAAAAGGTCGATTGACAAATGACAAAAAGAAAAAGAATTTACAAGATATGATTTATCTGCATCTAAAGTATCACTTAGTTATAGAAAAAACGAGATTCTTGCATTTTTTCCCTCCTGCTGAAAAAGCATTCGTTCTTCAGCCCAGCTCCTTTTCTCAAAAGACTTCAATTGGTACGCACAAGAAATAGGCCAATTCCGCAGCTTTTTGTTCAATTTCTCGTAGAGTCAAATTCTCATCAGTACGGGTCAACGGAATAGCCCCACGGCCTCTGATGTCCATATAAAGGATACGGCGGGCATAAATACCCTCTTTAACTTCTATTCTAATGGATTGAATATCTTTTATAAAGAATCGGAGGAATATGCGACGATTTTTTCCAGGAAATCCCCAACGAAAAATACACACTATTCCTTCCTTTCTATCGAATTGATCATAACCACTACCTACATTCCAGGAAATTGTGCACCACAAATAGGAACTAATAAAGAGACCCGCGATCCCGTAGAAAGACATCACGATCCCTTGTGGAAAAAAAAGGATTTGCTGAGACGGAACAAAAGATATCAAATTTCTACCAAGATAACTGGAAGTTCCAACCAATAAGAATCCTAATGAACCTAAAAAAACGATAAGCGCCCAGCAAAAATTACTTAGTTTTCGAGACCCCGTTCTAAGTTCTATCCATATATGTTCTGATCGCCAATTCATACTTGATCCGATTGTATTTTATTAGAATTGAGAGAATACCCCAAATGATTTTGACTTTACTTTTTTTGTTTCCGAATGAACTCTCATCAACTAGCACTAGTTTAATGTGAACTAGCACTAGTTTGATGGGAACCCTTAGGAGTAATTCATCAAATTGGTTAGATCTAAAATAATAACATACCCTTCATATGATCCCAATATACATATATACATAGAGATCCACCAACTTTACATTTTAGGCATCCAGCAATCCCGAGCTATTTCAAACTAGCTAGAATTCAGTTACTCATAGATCATTTTCTGCAGGCATAAGAGCTTTTTCCTTTATGTTCGGCGGAAATCACATGTTCTGCCATATTTCCCGAAATAAATATCTGTGTTATGCTACAAGTCTAAGTTTCAAAAAAACAGATGAGATTGGGTCCCCTCAGATCTAAACAATCTTGTTTTTTTGAACATGAAGAAATAAAGAAGCCATTGCAATTGCCGGAAATACTAGGCCTACTAAAGGCACAAAAATAGAGGGAAAGTGGAAAGTTGTCATAAAATGGGGTACCTCGATTTACTATTTGTACCTGTTCTTATTTTTTTTAAATATCATATTTTTTATTTATACTAATTATAATTAATAATTGTAATTATTATGAATTCGTAGTTATTATTAATTAATTTAATTTGAAAAATCTTATTCGAGATATAAGTATCTAAGTGAGGATATAGAATAAGTCCAAGGAATGTAGAACTAAATAAATGGACTTATTCATCTATCTACATGAGAGATACATATGATAATCCATTTTCTCATTTTTCTTCAGTTCTTTGTGTTTTGTTCTTGTCTTCGAATTTAATGTTTTATTTGCCCAATTTCACGAAAGAAAGAACTCGCGTTTTTATCTTGTTGATAGAGACTTCTTAATTAGTAATCGGGAATCTAGGTAAAAAAAGAGTTATCCGCAACTTTAACTTTTGATTCTTTCTACAATTAGATCTTAGGTCACCAAGGAAAACCCCATTCTTATATTACTTTGATTCCGATGCTAAGATTCCGATAAGCTAAGATTCCGATAAGCAAACAAGTAGTTTGCTACAAATAAAAAAATGGAACTTAGTGCGCTCTACTTGATTGAATTGGAATTCAAAGGAAAGAAGGCGTGGAGCTTAAATAACTCACTCAGAACACTTTTTAAAAGATTACGTGGTACGATTAGGTCGAACAAGCCCTTCTGGAATAAATATTCAGCCGCTTGTGAGCCTTCGGGTACTGTTTTATTCAATGTTTGTTCAATTACTCTTTTACCCGCAAATGCAATGTAGGAATTTGGTTCGGCAATAATAATATCTCCCAACATACCAAAACTCGCTGTTACCCCACCAGTAGTAGGAGATGTAAGGATGGATACATACAATAACTTTTTATTTGATTGGTAATCATATAAGGCAGACGATATTTTAGCCATTTGCATCAAGCTCAAACTTCCTTCTTGCATGCGCGCCCCCCCCGAAGCGCACACTATAATAAGAGGTATAAATTGATTGGTAGCGTACTCAATCAAACGGGTGATTTTCTCCCCGACTACGGATCCCATACTCCCCCCCATAAACTGAAAATCCATAACCCCAATTGCTACGGGAATACCATTTAGTTGACCTACGCCTGTTTGAACAGCCTCGGTTAATCCTGTCTTTCGTTGATAAGAATCAATACGATCTTTATAAGGCTCCTCCTCCGAATGAAATCCAATGGGATCTAGGGAGACCATGTCTTCATCCATAGGATCCCAAGTACCGGGGTCGATCGAAACTTCGATTCTTTCTGAACTACTCATTTTCAAATGATATCCACATTGTTCACAAATATTCATTTTTGATTTCAAAAATTTCTTATAATTTAATCCATAACAATTTTCGCATTGAACCCACAAATGCCTGTATTTTTGAGTTGTATCGAGATCACTAGACCTTTGTTTTAGAGTTAAATTACTATTCTTCGCGTGGGTTCGTATACCGGACCTCCCACTTTCACTACTAGTTTTACGTTTATCAAAAACGCACCTATAAATGTAACTGTCACTACTATCACTTACAGTGGACGTATCAATACAGATTTGAGACTGAAGATAATTGTCAATGCAACTAGTAATGTGATTATTCCAACTAGATTGAGTATCATACATGTAACGATTGTATAAGGAATCCTCATTCGTAGATCCATTATTCATATAACTAGAATTGCGATAACGAGAAAAAGAACTTTCCAATTCACTCAGAAAAGGAAAAGAATAATCGTTGTCAATCTCAAAAATCTGATTTTCAATATCAAAATAGATAGAATAACTGTCTCCATTAATATCCCTAACTAAAAAAGTATCATCAGAGATGAAATTCCGAATGTATTTGGCGGGATCGACATTACTATAACTAGAATTGTCACGACCCCTCCAACTATGAATGTTGTTAGCCCTACCTTTTCTATTCGGATCTTCACTTTCACTAGGACCAAGATTGTCCATTAATTTCTTTTTCCCATACTTGCATTCTAACTCCTTATTAAAGACCATCGAATTAAACCACCACCTTTCCATAGAGTTTTCGTGCCCCCTCTTTGTATAAAAAATACAATAGATGAATAGTCATTCGATCCACAATTCTTTATTTTTATTTGAATATCTTATTCCCTATCAAACTAAACATAGAAATTAAATCACTACTAATAGGATAATAGGAAGTGTGAAAAAGGATTCTCTTTTGTGGGAATCCGGGGGTAAGACTTCACTATATATGAATATAGTGGAATCCCCTTTTTATTCGAAATTGAAAAATTAAATATAATTATAAAAGGCGGGTTTTCCTCTGTCTTCGCATCGAACAAAAAAAGAAAAATTTGTTCTCTCCTAGAACAAATTTTTTCGTAAAATCTCGTCTAATAACAAGTAATAAATTAAGGTTCTATTCCAACACGGAACGAAAAAGACAATATACAGGATGGGTCAAAATATTTGTGATACTTCGGGTTGATTCGGGGAAACTACAGAATATATAAAGAATATACCAATCCTAAGGATCCATAGGTTTAATTTTGGATCCAAGACAACAATAGAAAAATTTGAGTCTTAGATTTCGATTTCAAATCTTCTCTATCTAGAGATATATGTATTTATCCAAAATACATGCAATAGAATCTTTGTATTCGGCTCAATC